ATAAATATCTTTATTCCTATTTATTTCACGGCTTTTCTCTCTCTAACGGGAATTTTTTAATAAAAATATTTTTTCAGTCTTCACCTTAAACAGGGTTTTTTCTGCTTCCTAAAATTTTAATTTTTTTATTAGGTGATTTTCTTTTAAGTTTTGAAAATTATTCATAAGTTGAAAACTTACTGAATAAATTTATCATATAATTTTTTACATTTATATGTAAAAAAAGATTACAGCTTAATTATTTTTTTTTCATAAAGATTTAATGAAATTTTTTCAAGTTATGTTTTTGTTAAGTCATATTTAGTTATGTAAGTAAATTATATTAAATATTTAATTATTATTAAATTATTTATTAATTATTACTAATATATATTAAATATTTAATTATTAATAAATTATTTAATATATATTATGTTTATTAATATTATACTTATTATCAATTATTTAATTAATATTAAAATATATAATCTAAAAAGATAAATATTTGATATTATGCATAATATATATTAAATATCTAATTATTATTAAATTATTTAATATAATTTAATTTATATATTAATAAACTTAAATACTTGTTAGAATTCCTTCTTTCTTTAGAGAAAAGAAAAAAGAAAGAAGGAATTCTTAATTATCTAGATATTTAAGGATTTATTAATGGTTATTCATTTAATATATATATATTATACCGCTATTTTCATCATCCCCAACTGATGGAATTTCCCCAAAAATTCTTTATTAAAAAAAGTGTAATGGCTTTTTAGCAAGTTGTATGAAATTTGCAATCCAAAAGATTTGGTATATCCATTTAAATGAAATTTTATTAACAAAGCTATTTTGGTTAATTTTTATTTGATCAATTTAAGTATTTTCGTCTAACCCCAATTAGTCGAAATTTACGTTATTCCAGCTTTTTGTTAGGTTTTTATCTTTTGTAAGTACTTATTGGGAGGAAGTATTATATAAGCCATGTATCAAATTGTACACTTTGATAAAAATATAAATTTAATTATTGTTAGTAAATTATTAGGTTAACCCCAATTAACTTTATAATTTATATAGTTTTAAATACTATTTTTTAATTAAATAGCAAGTTGTATGAAATTTGCAATCCAAAAGATTTGGTATATCCATTTAAATGAAATTTTATTAACAAAGCTATTTTGGTTAATTTTTATTTGATCAATTTAAGTATTTTCGTCTAACCCCAATTAGTCGAAATTTACGTTATTCCAGCTTTTTGTTAAGTTTTTATCTTTTGTAAGTACTTATTGGGAGGAAGTATTATATAAGCCATGTATTGATGGCTTCTTTTAAAGTTTAATTCTGGCTTAAAAATTAATTATACAAATAAATTATATGGAGAGTTTAAATTAATATTTTTCCAGTAATTAATATTAAATTTTTAGTTTTATTACTAAATTAGTAATTTGTAATAAATTAGATAATAATTTGTGCCAGCATTCGCGGTTATACAATTTAATTAGGTTAATTTTATAGGTGTTTAATTGTTGATTTATTTAGGATTAGAATTAATTAAATTTAAGTGGAATTTTATTTAATAAATTATTTTCTTATGGATTTTGTAATTAATTAAGAAATCTATATATTAAACTAGGATTAGATACCCTATTATTATTTATGTAAATTTTTCCTGAATAGTAAAAGCTAAGTTCTAAAAAGCTCAAAGAATTTGGCGGTAAAATATCATTTTAGAGGAACTTGTAATTTAATTGATAAACCACGATAGTTCTTACTTTATATTTATTTATATACCGCTATGTCTTAGGAATGTTTTATTAAAAATACTTTCTTTTTCTTTTGATAAAAGATTAATATTAGGTCAAGGTGTAGTTTTTATGAAGTTATTATGAGTTACCAAGATAAAAAAAATTTAAGATTAATTTTCTTATAGATTTTTAAGAATGAGGATTTAATAGTAAATTTAATTAATTAATTATATTGAATTTTGTTATATTTTATGTACATATTGCCCGTCACTCCTTAATTAATTGAGGATAAGTCGTAACAAAGTAATTCTACTGGAAAGTGGATTTAGAATGTAACAAATTATAGCTTATATTTAAAGCTTTTTATTTACATTAAAATGAAAATTTATATTTAATTTGAAATTTGTTTTGCTTCAGTATTTGTTAAAAATATCTATATTACTTTAATTTTTTTTAGTATTTTTCAGGAATAATTAGTTTGGAAAACTGTTAAGGATAATTTTTAATTAAGTATTATATTATATTAATACCTTTTGTATCAGGGTAAATTTATTAATTAAATTATATTATTATCCCGAATTAAAAAGTTCTAGTTTTTTATTAATTAAATTGTTTCATAACTTTATTTAATAGAATTTTAGTAGTGAAATGTTAATCGTTTTTTATATATCTGGTTATTAAGGATTAAATATAATTTTATATTTTTATATATCTTAAAAAAAAAATTAATTTTTATATTAAAAATATTATGCTATTAGGGATAATCTTAATAGTTTTATACAATGATATTTTGTTAACACTTATAATCTTTAAAATTTTGTATTTAGTTTTTAATAAATTTCTGTTATTTTTTAATATTTAATTTAATTTATAATTTTACTTAATTGTATTATATAACTTTTTTTTATTATTAATAATGATTTAATTAGTATAATTGTTTTATATATTAAAATGAACTCGACAATAATTTTTTCCAACTGTTTAACAAAAACATTTCTTTTTGTGTTTTTATAAAAAGTATTCCCTGCCCTATGAGATTAATTAAATGGCTGCAGTATTTTGACTGTGCAAAGGTAGCATAGTAATTAGTTTCTTAATTAGGAACTGGTATGAATGGGAAAATGAGATAAAAATTTTATTTATTATATTATTAAAATTTTAATTTTAAGTGAAAATGCTTAAGTGTTTTCTTGGGACGATAAGACCCTATAGAACTTTAGTTGCTGAGTAATTAAGTCTAATTTATATTAAATTTTATTCTTATTTGTTAGTAATTTTTACTGGGGTGGTAAGTAAATTTTAACTTTATTTTTAAAATTCATTTATTTATGTAAATTTTGATCTTTATTATAAATTATAAGATTAAGTTACCTTAGGGATAACAGCGTAATTTTAGTGGGGAGTTCATATCTATACTTATTTTTGCGACCTCGATGTTGAATTAAGGAAATATTAAGAAGTAGAATTCTTATTTATAAGTCTGTTCGACTTTTAAATCCTTACATGATTTGAGTTCAAACCGGCGTGAGCCAGGTTGGTTTCTATCTTAGAATAAATTTACTCTCTTAGTACGAAAGGACCAGAGAGTTTTACTATTTGTAATTTTCATTATAGTGATTTGGCAGATTAGTGCATTAAATTTAGAATTTAAATAAAGTATTAAGGTACATTCATTAATTTATTTTATTAGCTTTTTTACGTTGTTAATTTTTGTTTTGATTTCAGTTGGATTTTTTACCTTATTAGAACGTAAGGTTTTAGGTTATATTCATTTTCGTAAAGGCCCTAATAAAGTTGGTTATTTAGGTTTATTACAACCTTTTAGAGATGGTATGAAGCTTTTTTTGAAGGAGCAGATTTATCCTATAAATTCTAATTATGGTATATACATTATTTGTCCTGTTTTAATATTTATTCAGTCATTGTTTTTATGAGTTTTATTTCCTTTTTATTATAATTGCTTGGAGTTTAGATTAGGTTTATTATATTTTTTATGTTGTGCAAGTTTAGGAATTTATGGTTTAATTATTTGTGGTTGGTCTTCAAATAGAATTTACTCAATATTAGGTAGAATTCGTAGAATTTCTCAAGCTATTTCTTATGAGGTATCTTTGTCTCTTATTATGTTTGGATTTTTTATTTTAGTTGATAGATATAACTTTATAAGTTTTTATGGTATTCAACATTATTTATGGTTTATTTATTTATCTTTTCCTTTATTTTTGTGCTGAGTTTCTTGCTGTATAGCTGAAAGAAATCGTACACCTTTTGATTTTTCTGAGGGGGAGAGTGAATTGGTTTCGGGGTTTAATATTGAGTATGGTTCTGGTGGATTTGCTTTACTATTTATTTCTGAATATTCCAGAATAATTTTTATTAGTTTAATTACTTGTATTATTTTTTTAGGTTCAAATTTTATTGAGTTATTATTTTATTTTAAAGTTATTATAGTTTGTTTTGTTTATATTTGAGTTCGTTCAACTTTGCCTCGTTATCGTTACGATAAATTAATATATTTATCTTGGAAGTGTTATCTTCCTTTAAGATTAAATTATTTAATTTTTTTTATTTTTATTAAGAGTATATGTTTTTATCATTTTTTTTTGTAATTTAATTTATTAAGTTAATAAATTTCTCTTTCTTATATTTTCAAAATATATGCTTTTATATAAGCTAAATAACTTTTATTTAATTATTTTTTCTCAAATCTTAATAATTATTGGGTCAATAAGGTAATATGAAAAATATATAATGGTTAATATAATTCCTATTGTATCAAATGGATACTCTACAGGTCTAGTTCCAATTCAAGTTAGTATAATATTACACACAACAAAAGTTCAAAATAGTATTTGATTTAATGGATAAAATTGGATTCCTTTAAATTTTGACTTTACTGAGAAAGGTAAAATAATTAGGATTACGATAGATGAAAATAGCGCAATTACACCACCTAGTTTATTAGGAATAGATCGTAGAATAGCATATGCAAATAAGAAGTATCATTCTGGTTGAATATGAATAGGTGTAACTATTGGATTGGCTGGTGTGAAGTTATCAGGGTCTGACAATATATAAGGTTTAAATATAATTAAGGTTATAATTAAAATGATTACTAAAGCAAATCCTATTAAGTCTTTAATTGAAAAAAATGGATGAAATGGAATTTTATCAATATTAGAATTTACTCCTATAGGATTATTTGACCCTGTTATATGTAAGAAAAATAAATGAATAATAACTATAAATGAGATAATAAATGGTAATATAAAATGTAATCTGAAAAATCGAGACAAAGTTGCGTTGTCTACTCTAAATCCTCCTCAAATCCAGTTTACTAATATAATTCCAATATATGGAATTGCAGATAATAAATTTGTAATAACCGTTGCTCCTCAAAATGACATTTGTCCTCAAGGTAATACATACCCTAAGAATGCGGTAGCTATAGTAATTAGAAGAATTACAACCCCTACGATTCAAGTTATTTTAAAATGAAATGACCCATAGTAAATACCTCGTCCAATATGTAAGTAAATTGCTAAGAAGAATAATGATGCTCCGTTTGAGTGTGTATTTCGTATTAATCATCCATAATTTACATCTCGTATGATATGGCTAATAGATTCAAATGCTATTGTAATATTTGCTATATAATGTATTGATAATAAAATTCCTGTTAATAACTGAATTATTAAACATAATCCTAAGATTGAACCAAAATTTCATCAAATTGATAAATTTGTAGGTGCAGGTAAATCTATTAATGAATTATTAACGATTGATAATATTTTATTTCTTTTTCGTAAAGGCTTATTCATTATTATGACTTACATCGTAATGGTCCTATATAAATTTTCACAATTTTGGTTACCACGATTATTGTTAAGAATAAATATATAAATATTAAAATTGTAATCATTAGGGTTTTTTGTCTAAAAATTTTAGATATAGTTATTCTTTCTTGTATTGTGATTGTTTTTATTTTATCTTCAATGAAATTTTCTATAACAAAGTTTTCCAATGGGATTATTATTATAATTAATATAATAAAAACAGCTAGAATATATTTAGGGAAAATTTTTTCATTTGATGTAATTCTTCTCATATATATAAATAAAATTAATAATCCTCCAATAAATATTAAAAATATAATTATTGGTATTCATGAGGATAGTATTAAGTTGGATAATATAAATGTTAATATTATTGTTTGTGATAGTAATAGTAGTCCTATTATAATAGGGTTTTTTGTTAATGGGATCAATGAGGATAGTGTCATAATAATTTTGGAAATTATTAATAGAATTTCAACAAATATTTTAATAAAAATATTAATTTTGGGTATTAAAGATGTAATGTAAATTTACTTTGTTGAAGTTTTAAAGGTTTTCCTAATTTTAGTTTACAAGACTAATATTTTACATTTAAATTATTAAAACTTATTTTTTTGATATTTTCTTATATATATATATGTTCTTTATTTTCTTTTTGCTTAGTGCGAAAGCATATTTTTATGAGACTACTAAGTTTGGAATTTATTGTTATTTCTTTATTAATATTATTTATGTACAATTTATTGGTTATTAATAGTAGATATTATTTGGTTATTTATATAATAGTTATATTTGTTTGTGAAGGGGTATTAGGCCTTAGTGTTTTGGTGAGTATGGTTCGTTGTATTGGTAATGATTATTTAAATTCAATTATTTTATGATAGCAATTTTAATAACAATACTTTTTATGACCCCTATATGTTATTTAATTAAAAGGAATATGATTTTAATTCAGTTTATATATATATATATGTATATATATATATTATATATGGATTCTTTTAATTATTTCTCAAAAGTTTCTTATTTTTTGGGATTGGATAATTATTCTTATTTTTTAATTTTATTAATATATTTAATTAGATCCTTAATAGTTATTTCTATAATTAATTATGGATATTTAAGTTCTTTTTTATTTTTAAATCTATCTTTAAGTATTTTTATTTATATTATTTTTAGTTCTTTAAGATTTATATATATATATATTTCTTTTGAATTTGTTTTAGTTCCTTTAATAATTCTTATTTTAGGTTGGGGTTATCAGCCTGAACGTTTATTAGCAGGTTTATACTTATTTTTCTATACTATTTTTGTTTCTTTACCTCTTTTATTGCTTATTATATATATATATATAATTAAAGGGAGAGTTTTTTTTGATTATATAATTTTTCATAGTGATTTTTTTTTAATTCACTTTATTCTTATTTTGGTTTTTATAGTTAAGATACCTATATTTTTAGTTCATTTTTGGCTACCTAAGGCACATGTTCAAGCACCTGTATCTGGGTCTATAATTCTAGCAGGTTTGATACTTAAAATTGGTGGTTATGGTTTAATTCGAGTTATATTTATATATGAATATATATATTTAAGTTACTCTTATTTTTGGTTTAGAATTTCTTTATTAGGTTCTTTAATAATTTCTTTATTATGCTTAATTCAAATTGATATTAAATCTATAATTGCTTATTCTTCAATTTGTCACATAGGAATAGTGGTTATGGGTATTTTAACTATAGGAAAATGGGGTGTTTTAGGTTCTTATATGCTTATATTAGGTCATGGTTTTTGCTCTTCAGGGTTATTTTATATTGTAAACTTATTATATAATCGTACTTTAAGTCGTAGATTTTTTATTAATAAAGGTTTAATAGTATATCTCCCTTCAGCTTCACTAATAATGTTTGTTTTTTGTTGCTTTAATATAAGATGTCCACCTAGAATTAACTTTTTTAGAGAGTTAATGATTTTAGGGTCAATAATAATATTTTGGGTTGGGTCTATTTATTATTTTATATTAACTTCTTTTATTTGTGCTTGTTTTAGCTATTATTTGTATAGATTTACCCAGCATGGTTTATATCATAATTTGTATAGATTTTCTTGTTTAAGTTTATTAGAGTTTCTATGTTTATTTATACATTTAGTTCCTTTGATATTCCTTTTTTTGATAATAAAAAATTTTTTTTATTTGGGTAGTTTAATTAAAATGTAGATTTGTGGATTCTAAGATGTTTGGGTACCTCAAATTATTTTTAGTAAAAATTTATATTATATTAATTTTTTATTTCTTTTAGTTTTATCTTTGTTTATATTTTTAATAGGATTATTCTTGATAATTAACAACTATAGAGTTTTTTTAGAGTGATTACTTTTTAATGGTAATACTATAAGTTTTATTTATATTATTTATTTAGATTGGATTTCTTTAATATATTGTTTTGTTGTTTTCTTTATTTCTTCCATAGTTGTTTTATATAGAAAAATTTATATAGGGAGTTATAATTATTCCTCTATTCGATTTCTTGTATTAGTAATATTATTTGTTTTTAGAATATTTCTTATAGTTATAAGACCTAATCTTGTTAGTATTTTAGTAGGTTGAGATGGATTAGGTTTGGTTTCATATTGTTTAGTAATTTATTATAGTTCTTTAAGGAGTTATTTATCTGGTATAATTACTTGTCTTGTTAATCGTTTAGGAGACTTACTTCTTTTGATTTCAGTTGGTTGGATATTAAGCTATGGTAGATGAAATTTTTTATTTTATCTGGATAAATATAGTACTAATTTGTATATTTATATTATTTTATCTTCTTTTACTAAAAGAGCCCAGATTCCTTTTTCTATATGATTACCGGCTGCTATAGCTGCCCCAACTCCAGTTTCTTCTTTAGTTCATTCTTCTACATTAGTGACAGCGGGTGTTTATTTACTTATTCGTTTCTTTAATAGCACTATAGTACTTAACTATTTTTTGTTTATTAGATTAATGACTATGACTATGTCCTCTTTTTGTGCTATTTATGAATATGATTTGAAGAGGATTATTGCTCTTTCGACTTTAAGTCAGCTAGGTTTAATAATGAGATGTTTATTTATAGGTTTAGTAGATCTTTGTTATTTTCATTTACTCTCTCATGCTATATTTAAATCTTTGTTGTTTTTATGTTCTGGGATTATTATTCATTTGATAGGAGGGATTCAAGATATTCGCTATATAGGTTCAATTTGTTTAATATTACCTTTAACTAGAAGTTGTTTTAATATTTCTAATATAGCTTTATGTGGTTTTCCTTTTTTATCTGGTTTTTACTCTAAGGATTTAATTATTGAGAGATTTTCTAACATGGGGGGTAGAATTTTCTTAATAGTATTTTTTTACTTAAGTTTAGGTTTAACTTCTTTTTATAGATTACGTTTATTCTATTATACTGTTTTAATAAATTTTAAATATTATTCTTTAGTAAGAATAGTCGAGAGCATCTCTTTAATGAAATTTAGAATTTTTATTTTAAGTCTATTTTCAATATTTTTTGGTAGTATATATATATGATTAGTAAATTTAGATATAGAATTTTTAGTTCTTCCTTTTTATTTAAAGTTGTTGACTTTATTTATAGTAATATTAGGTTTATATTTCGGTTATGTCTTTAGTTATTTGGGGGTTTTCAATTTTTTATATTATCATAATTTAAATGGTTCTATATGATTTATATATAGATATTTAAATAGTTTATATTATTTAAATTACATGTCTAGTTTAGAAATTAATAAAATCATAGTTTGAGGTGAGTTATATGGTGGTATGGGTTTGTCTTATTATCTTTTAAAATTTTCTAATTTTATTCAATTTTATTATTTGAATTCTATTAAGGTTTTTTTAATTACTATAATTATTTGATTTATATTGGTATTATGTTTTTATAGCTTATTTAGAGTATATTAGTGAAGTTAATAGGGAATAATTTTTATTAAAAACATATTTATAGAGGTTTTCTCATTTTTTTAATGAAAATAAAGTGTTTTAGTTAAACTATATAAATAAGGAAAAAACGGAATTTAACCGCTTAAAAAGCTAGTTAGCAGCTGCTTTTGTGGCATGTTTCCTTTTAATTGGACATAAATCAATAACCTTATTAACATTAAGGTGCCTCTCTCCTCTTGGCTTCAATTAAAACATGAAGGAGTAATTCCTTAAGATTTTAGGTCGAAACTAAATGTAATTATTTACTTCAATGTTAAGATTAATCCTTAAGGATACCTTTTGATTGCAAATCAAATATTATAGTTAAATATAATCCTGATTATTATTTAGTTCAGTTTAGTATTCCATTAATTCATTCGTGGAATAATCCTAATAGAAGGATAGTTGAGAATACAATTGATGTAAATATTCAAATTTTTATTTGTGAAGTTTTAATGGTTAAGATCATTGGTATGATTATAATGATTTCAATATCAAAAATTAGAAAAATTACTGCAATGAGAAAGAAGTGTAAAGAAAATGGCAATCGTGAGTATGATATTGGGTTAAATCCACATTCAAATGGAGTAGCTTTTTGGGTATCTATAATTCTTTTTTTATTAATAAAGTTTATTAGTATTACTATTAAAGATGATAGTATTAGGATAATAATTAGGGATTTTATTATTAATAATATTATTCATTTAATTAAAACCTTCAAGTTGGAAGCTTGATATACTAATATACTAAATGAATTAAATAACTTTTTTTATCTTCCTCATCAGTAGATTGAAATATATAGAAATAGTCATACTACATCTACAAAGTGTCAATATCAGGCTGATGCTTCAAATCCTATATGATGATTTCTTGAGAAATGAAGTTTTATTATTCGTATTATTGATACTAAGATAAATAATGTTCCAATAATTACATGGATTCCATGAAATCCAGTTGCTATAAAGAATGTAGAACCGTAGATTGAGTCTGCAATAGAGAAGGGGGCTTCTATATATTCTACTATTTGTAGTAGAGTAAAATATAATCCTAATATTACTGTAATAACTATTCTTTGGATTGTTTGGTTGAAATTTTTATTAATAATTGCATTGTGGGCTCAGGTGATTGAAATTCCTGAAGATAATAAAATTATTGTATTTAGTATTGGGATACTAATAGGATTAAATGGTTTGATTCCTATTGGTGGTCATTGTATACCAATTTCTATTGTGGGTGATAGTCTTCTGTGAAAAAATGCTCAAAAGAATGATAGAAAGAAAAAAATTTCTGATAAAATGAATATAATTATTCCTCACTTTATTCTTTTTACTACTTTTTTTGTATGTAATCCTTGAAAAGTTGATTCTCGAATAACATCTCGTCATCATTGAATTATAGTGATTAGAATTACTGCAGATCCTATCATGGTAAGTCAGTATTCTTTGAAATGGAATATTCTTACTATTCCCGTTGTTAGTGATATTAATCCTATTGATGCTAATAAAGGTCATGGTCTTTTTTCTACTAAATGGAATGGGTGATTTTTCATTAAATTTCTCTTGAGTATAATGTTGAAAGTGTTATAAATACATACGATTGAATAATAGCTACAGCTGATTCAAATAATATTAATAATATCGATAGTCATATTAATAGTAACAATATTGTTCTTAATATATTGTTACCTAAAAGTCTTATTAATATATGACCTGCAATTATATTTGCTGTTAATCGTACTGCTAGTGATCCTGGTCGAATAATATTTCTTACTGTTTCAATTATTACTATAAAGGGTATTAATACAATTGGAGTACCTGTTGGTACTAAGTGAGTGAACATTTTATTTGTAAAATTAAGTCATCCAAATATTATTAATGCAATTCATATTGATAGGGCTAATGATAGTGAGAATAGTATATGTGATGATGCTGTGAATACATAAGGTAATAGCCCTATAATGTTATTTGCTAAAATGAATATAAATATTCTAATAAAAAAAATCGAAAATTTAGTTTTTTTAAAATTAGCTGTGATTTCTATAAATAATCTTATTATTATTTTTATGATGATTAAGTTTAATTTACTTAATATGTTTCAAAATATTGTTGGATAAAAAATTAATAGTGTTATTCTAAGTCAATTCATGGATAGTATCCCTGTCACTGGATCAAATACTGAGAATAAGTTTATTATCATTTTCAATATACTTGCTTAATATTATTTTTGGTAAGTTTTTTAGTAGTTTTTTTTACGAAAAAGTAATTGTAAATTATTATATAAATTAATATTATACATGTTGAAATAAAGATGGTTGTTCATCATATTGGAGATATTTGAGGTATTAAGGAATATATTTTGTTATATATTTTGAGTTTGACAATATCATGTTTTTATTAAACTAACTCCTTTCATTAAGAGTATTCGCTTTTATACTATAATTTGGTTTAAGAGACCAATACTTGCATTTAAGTAACTTAATGAATTGAAGTTTTTAATAAAATTAATGAATGATTTTATGTTTACTGATTCTAATACAATAGGTATAAATCTATGATTTGTTCCACAGATTTCTGAGCATTGCCCAAAGTATATTCCTGGTCGATTGATTATTAATGATCTTTGGTTGATTCGGCCTGGACAACCATCAATCTTAATTCCTATTGATGGGATTGTTCAAGAGTGAATTACATCATATGATGTAACTAGAATTCGGGTTTTTATATTATAAGGGATAATAATATTATTATCTACTTCTAGTAATCGAAATTCATTATTTCTTAATAGATTTTCTTGTTTTATATAAGACTCAAATTCAATTTTTTTGAAGTCTGAATATTCGTATCTTCAGTATCATTGGTGTCCAATAGCCTTTAGTGTAATTAATGGTTTAGTTATTTCTTCAAGTATGTATAGGATTTTCAATGACGGTATTGCGATTATTACTAATAAAATTGCTGGTATTATTGTTCAAATTAATTCAATTGATTGCCCTTCAAGTAGGAATCGGTTGTTAATTTTATTTAGGTATAGTGAATATATAAGAAATATTACGGTTACTGTAATCATAATTAAGATTATAATTGTATGGTCGTGGAATATCACTAATTGTTCTATGATAGGGGTTACTGGGTCTTGAAATCTGTATATCTTTCATGTTGCTATTTCCAGCAAAATAAAAATATTTATGTTTGAATTTTAAGTTCATTGCACTAGTCTGCCATACTGATTATTATCTATTTAATCATTAATGGTAGTTCTCTGTATGAGTGTTCTTCTGGTGGTATTGTCTGTATTCATTCAATAGATGAATAATTTCTAATATTAAATATTGGGATTCGTATTGAGATTATTCTCTCTCAAATAATAAAAATTATGTATATAATTCCTATTAATGAAATTATTCTTCCGATTGAAGATATCAGATTTCATAAAGTGAAGGTATCAGAATAATCACAGTATCGTCGAGGTATTCCTCTTAATCCTAGAAAATGCTGAGGGAAGAATGTTAAGTTTACACCGATGAACATAATCCAGAATTGGGTTTTTAGTCATTTTTGGTTTATTATTATCCCTGTAAATAAAGGGTATCATTGAATAAATCCTGCTATAATAGCAAATACTGCTCCTATAGAAAGTACATAGTGGAAGTGAGCTACTACATAGTATGTGTCATGTAAAATGACATCAATTGATGAATTTGATAATACAATTCCTGTTAATCCTCCTAGTGTAAATAGAAATACAAACCCTATCGATCATATAGTTGAAACTGATATAGATTTATTTGATATTCCGTGCATAGTTGCTATTCAGCTGAAAATTTTAATTCCAGTAGGTACTGCAATAATTATAGTGGCTGAGGTGAAGTAAGCTCGGGTGTCAACGTCTATTCCTACAGTAAATATATGATGAGCTCATACTACAAATCCTAAAACTCCAATTGAAATTATTGCATACACTATCCCGATATATCCAAATGATTCAGTTTTTCCTCTTTCTTGTCTAATAATATGAGAGATTAATCCAAATCCAGGTAAAATTAAAATGTAGACTTCTGGATGTCCAAAGAATCAAAATAAGTGTTGATATAAAATAGGATCTCCCCCTCCTGAAGGGTCAAAGAATGTTGTATTAATATTTCGGTCTGTTAATAGTATTGTGATTGCACCTGCTAAAACAGGTAATGAAAGAAGTAGTAATACTGCTGTGATTAGTACTGATCATACAAATAGAGGGGTCCGTGTTATTGTTATTCCGTTAGACCGTATGTTAATTACAGTTGTAATAAAATTTACTGCTCCTAGAATTGATGAGATTCCTGCTAGGTGAAGAGAAAAAATTGACATGTCAACTCTTGGTCCTGAATGTGCTAAGTTTCTAGATAATGGGGGGTACACTGTTCATCCTGTTCCTGTTCCTCTTTCTACTAATGATCTTGTAATAAGTAGTGTTAATGATGGGGGTAATAATCAGAATCTTATATTATTAAGTCGGGGAAATGCTATATCAGGTGCTCCAATTATTAATGGTAGAAGTCAATTTCCAAACCCACCAATTATAATTGGTATAACTATAAAGAAAATTATGATGAATGCATGTGATGTAACGATTACATTATATATTTGGTTATTAGATAAAAATAATCCAGGTTGTGTTAATTCAATTCGGATAATTATTCTTAATATTATTCCAATTATTCCTGATCAAATTCCAAATAGAAAATATAAAGTTCCAATATCTTTGTGATTAGTAGAGTAAAATCATTTATTCATTTTACTTACTAAAGGTCTTATAGTTTAATTTAATAAAAACTTTAAATTGCAAATTTAATAATGAAATTATTTTCTAAGACTTATCATCTTAGATATTTACAACTTTGAAGGTTGTTAGTTTAAATTGGAGTTAACTTAAAGTCTTTCCTTAAGTTTATTAAGATGGCTGATTTAAAGCGGTAAACTGTAAATTTATTTATGATTTTTAATCTCTTAATATTTTTATTTAATATTGATTATTAGGATTAGGAATGGTACTATTAGAAAATTTATTCATATAATAAATGTATTAGATTTTCTGTAGTTTATAGTTCATTTTTTAAATGTTGAAGATATTATTACTGATCTAAATGTAATTCGTATATAAAATATTGTTACAATTATAGATGTTAGTAATATTACTGCTAGTATAATTATTTGTTTATTTTCTAATAGGTTTTGTATAATTATAATTTTTATAATAAATCCTCTAAGAGGAGGGAATCCACTTAGTGATAATATATTAATTAGAATATTAATTTTCAATCAAATAGAAAATTCGTTAAATATTATTTGATTAATAAATTTAATTTTTATTTTTATTAGGATAAATATGAGTATAATTAAATTAACTGAATAAATTATGATATAATCAATTATTATATACAGTTTATTAATTGAGGATATTAAGATTCCAATATTAAATATTGAAGAGTATACTAATATTTTCTTAATAGATGGTTGATTAATACATGATACTGATCTAATTAGGAAATTTAATATGATTGGTACTCTTATTGTTTCTATATTTCTATAGAATATAATAATTAAAGGAGGGATTTTTATAATAGTTAATAGAATTATTATGATAAAGTACTCTATTGGTTCGATAATTACTAACACTCAGTTGTGGAATGGTGCTGAACCTATTTTCAACAATATAGCTGTTATTAATACTATTTCATTAAATACATTAACCCCAATTAATATAAAAACTACTCTTAGTAGAAATAATGCTGATGCAACTCTTTGTACTATGAAATATACTATTATTGATTGTGATCTTATGTTATTTTCTCTATTTATTAGAGGAATAAATGATATTAGTGAAATTTCTAGTCCTATTCATATAGAAATCCAGTTATTTGAGCAAATTACTATAATAACCCCAATTATTATAGTATTTACTAATGTGATTTTAGTGGAATTGAAAAAAATTAGAAAAAAGAATTATTAATTCTATATTTAGGGTATGAACCTAATAGCTTTCTTAGCTTATTTTTCTGTTTTATAGTGTAAGATGCACGTGAATTTTTGATTTTCAAGGTTTAAGTTTAATTCTTAATAATACAAATCTAATAAGAGTATTTTTCATACTTGATTTATTCTATCAAAATAATCCTTTAATCAGGCATCTTATT